AGATGCATAAACAAAAGAGATAGCACAATTGCAATGATCCATTGAAAAAGAAAGAGTTATCTGCTGAACTGTAGAAGAGATGATGCATGGCGGAGATATATCCTTAGAACAAAATAACCAAATACTGGGCATATTAGGCTTATTATTAACAGCAACCAACTGCATATTGAGAGAAGACCAGAAAATAGCAGAGATCACATCAAACTGAACCGGAAATACAGAGAAAATCAGGCTTATGAGAACGACAAATATTGGACAATTCTAATTTAGAATCAAGGTTTGCAATACCCCTGATGTTCCAGTATAAGATCTTCATAGACAATAATCAAAATAATAATAGCAAAACAACCTCAGAGAGGCAAGAATCAAGCCTTAGGCTTTCTACTTAAAGTTAAAGAGCTGCCTCTAGAAAGGTAGATATCCTCAATGTTTTTTTTCTTGCTTTTAAGTTTTTTCATTTGAGACTTTGACAAAACAATTTCAAAACCATCATCATCCACGTTAGGTTTAGCAAGGATAGAGGTCACCTGATTTAGCTCTGCTAGAAAAGGAGAATTAGGGTCTTCAATCTCATGACAAATTACTTCCTTAGCATGCTGACCTTGTTCAGCTTCTAAAGAGGCAGTAGACTCATCAATTATTCTAACAGTGGAATCAATAGGCTTTTCTTGATTATCTTTTTCATTAAGATTCGCATCTGTCCTTTCACCAAAAAGTTCCCCTGATGAAACTTCATTAAAATCATCATTTTCAGCATCATTCGCAATCTCTAAAGTATCATTATTTATATCAGCCCTAGCCGCATGAAGATCATGGACTCTGGAATGATCATTCATCTCAATATTCTCCTGTAAAGAAGCAATAATCCCAACATTCTCAAGCGACGTACCAGTTTTGTTCTCCTGATCATCAATTTTTGCATCTGCATTAGACTGCTCTATCAGTAATTTTGATTGAGAATTATTGAGCTGAGCCAGATTCTCAATATTCTGAGGGCTAGTAAAGACATTGCCATCTTTTTTCTCAACAGGCTTATAGATTTGTTTCGGCTTCCTAGATCGCGAGCGACCCCGAAGTTCATCTTTATTCTCCCTATTGCGGCAATCTTTTAGTTGATGACCAATCAGGCTACAGGCTGAGCATTTTGGAGGTAAATTTTCATAAACAATGTCTACCATAAAACCATCATCCGGAAGCTCAACCATAATAGATGAAGGAAGAGGACCTGAAAGATCCACTTCGACTAATACCCTAGCGTAATAACCAAAAACTTTGTCACGAGTTGCTTGGTCTATTTGAAGTGGTAGCCCAATTCCTCTTGCAACACTCATTAAGATGCGTGGATGCCAAAACTCCAAACTGAGTCCATAGATTTTGATCCATATTTGTGAATGAGTTTGTATCTTAGGGTCATAAGGATTGAACTTTGGTTGCCATTGATAGAGTCTAAAGACTCCAGTAGGAAGGGTGCAGGTGCCTCCACTCCATATCCTACGCATGTCATCTTCATCATTAAAATGAATATCGTAGAAACCTCTTGCAAGAGGGACTATCTTCCACGCAGACTTAGGGACCCAAAGGTTTTGCAGATACAATTTTAGATTCTCCAATTTCAACGGTTGAGAACCCTTCCGAAGGGCCGATCAAATTAGTTTTGCAAGAAGAGACTTGCTGCTGGTACAAATCTTTATCAACTGAAACACAGATGGTGTCACCTCGTATTGTAGGAGAAGGTAACTGATCAGGACAGAAACCATAATCTGAGGGACTAGAGAGGAGTGATGCAAACGTCTTAATTTTTGGTCGTGCAGCCACCACCTTAGTGGATGATGAAGGTCTGGCATCAGTGGCATGTATCTCATTGTCCGAAGAGAGAAACCCCCATGGGCAGACGACCTCCATGGAGGAGGAAGTTCCAAAAGGCAACTCAATCCCAAGAAGGAAAATATCAAACGAAAATAGGAAGAATCAGCCAAGAAAGGAAAAAATCAGACTAATGATGGAAAGAATAAAGCGTTTTAAAAAAGAAAGAAGAAAATGCCTAGTAAAGTGGTCAGAGAGAGTTCTCCCATCCTACCCCACTCCAAGCACAAGTCTTCCTCAAACGTATATTCTTAAGAAAAACATTCAGAATCCACCACGTTTCGCTGGACGCGCGTAATAGGTTCTTTGCAAGTAGAGTTCTTCTTTGAAGATTTCCATGCTTTGAATGAAATAATATACTAATTTGCCTTTTTTGAAATTTACATTTTTTGGTTTAGAGAGAAGTGGACATAAATGGTAGGGTAACGGAAAGGGGTTAAAAAAAAGATGGATTTGAGAATGGTCTTTTTTTTTATGTTAAGGGAAGGAGAATAGGGATACAAGAAGGTAAGAATGGTTGAGACAAAAAGGTAAGGGTAATGGTAAAAAGACTAGGTACAGGCTTCACCCTGGCCTACATACGACGACGACCCAGATGATTATGAAGAATCAATCCACAGCTCTTCGGAAGATGACTAAAACTCCTATAGCTCTAAAGACTGAAGCTCGCTCTTTCTGGAGGAGTGAAACGCATAATGAGTGGAGTTCTCTTCTTATACGTAACGTAATTTTCAAAAAAGCGGAAGGCAATCAGTCGAAAGAACGAAAGCCTGCCTTAGTCTCAAATAGGCTTTCTTTGAAGGCGTAGGTTGGCCTGGGTTCTTGATCTGTATCCAGGTTCACTTCTACTAGTTCATCGACAGTGGCTTGCCCTCCATCTTCCAGCTCTGGGGGAGCGTCTTTGAGCTCGGAGGAAGCCTCTTTGGGGACTTGGTCTATAGCCACTTGCTCAAAGATTCGTGTTAAGATGTCTTCTGGTTTCGACTCCTTTACTTTTTTGATGAATCATTATCTGATGAAACCTATTGTTTAGGGCTTTTGGGAGACGATGTAGTGACATCTTCTTCAGATTCGGAGGAAGATTCCCCAATTGGTCTTTTGGAATGACATTCTGGGCATTTCTTCATCGGAGTCTGATGAAGAAGCTCCCAATGTTGATCATATTGCAGGAGTTTAGTACGATACGTATTTTTGCTCATAATACCCAAACCTCTTGTACTTGTATGAGAGGCACGCCCTCCTCGGATAAAACAACCCCTTTTCTGAGGTGGATACCACAGTCTCTGAAAGAAGCGGCACGGGATTGCTTAAGCTTGCACTCAGACTTTTTTTTTTGATCAGCCTCTTTACAGACTTTGAGAAATGAGTAGGAACTAGAATTTCCCTGTCGATGAGCTCATTGAGATCCTCAAGGCTGATTGCGTCTTCTCGCCATAAGCATTGAGGATTTTATTTAAAGAATCAAGTTCCTCTCCTCCCTGCCTCAGCTGGTGGAACATAGAAGGTCTTGAGATGCTCTCCCCTTGCTATATTTAAGGCGGATAAAGATTTATAGAGGGGACCCTGGAGATTTTTAGGGTTTTTTCTGACAACATGGGCTCCCTGCTCAACTCTCCTGACTCTCCAGAATGAGCCATAGCTGCATCTCCTTCGTCATCTGAGGAGTCTTCGCCCCATGGCTTGATCTTCTTGCAGGAAGCTTCTACCGAGAGACTCCATTTTTCCTCATCCCCTTGTTCGTCATCTGATGATTCCGAATCACTTCCAAGGTGGGGTTTGATGGGAAGCTGAGTCACTTCTATCTTCTTAGTTTTAGTGACCTTTTCTATTTCTAATCACCGTTTCATTTTTTGGGCCTGTGAATCTTACCCCAGTGTTGGGATCACGAAAATATCTAGTGTCCTCATATTTGATTTCGTGGACACTACACTAAAGGGTTGGATGTCTCCATCTATTCTTTATTCCTGGCCATCTCACATGTACTTCATGCACTGGTGGATAGTAGACGGGACTACATAATAGTTGTGCAACCAGGGCTTCCCGAGCAGTGCCTTGTATTGTAAAACGTGTCGGCATTGATGATATAGAACTTCGCCTCTGACTGGAGACTGGCCAGCTTCAGGGGCAAGATAATTAATCCAAGAGCTTGTTGACTGTGCTGATTTAAGCCTTTTATTATTTTCAGGGGCCAAGTGCTGGACGTCTATAGCCTGGCTCCTGAGTGTCCTGAGCGTCATCAGGTTAACTGAAAACCCACAGGGTGAATCAAGCAAGATGCGGTTCACTTTTGCACCATCACTTGTGCCTGTGACATACAGGGGCCTGTTGTGCTCTGTAGTCCCCAGTAGTTGATCTATTTCGCGGAAAGTGATCGAAGCCGTGTGCAGAGCGTAGAGCACCTCCTCATGTTAATTTCAGCGAAATAGGCTTGCTTGGTATAGCTCAGGATGTTGCAGGGCATATATCAAGACGTCCCTTAGCTCTTTTTACATGCATAGGGCGTCAAATATGCTGAGCAGGGCTGGAAGTTTCTTGAAATTTGAAAAGATATTTTAGGCATTGGAGGATTTTTCTTTTGCTGAGGGATGGCATCCTCTTCAATCTCAATCTGCTTCTCTTTTCCTTTGTCCTTGGCTACTGGGGGTTGACGTTCGGGTAGTGTCTTCCCTTTTCTGAGTTGCATCTGATCTACCATCTTAGGTTCTTCTTCTTATTCTGGGAAGTTAAGCTCTTCATCTGAGTTGCTCCCGAAGCCAACCATGTTACAGGTGCTGGGTCCTGCTCGTGAAGGATCCTTGTAGAAATTTTGAGCAAGGACAATGTTCCCCTGATTGATTTGGTTCTGGACCCACGACTTCAAAGTGTAGCAGATCTCGAGAGTGTGACCCAGACGTCTGTGGTAAGGGCAGTAATTTAGATTGTCCGTCATGTCTGCCTGTTCAGGGACGGTGATTGGGGGAAGTTCTAGTCCAGCCCTTAAGGCATGGGCAAAGATAATGCCAACCTTCTCCTTCTCTTTTTTGAAGACAAAGTCATCGCCATTCTCGACTTAGGCTGAGATAGAGTCGGCTTTATTTGGACTGGAGGTACAGAGTAGGCAACTCCTTTGCCTTTCATCTGCCGGACATCCCTTTCCTTTTGGCAACCAGACTCGGCTTGGGGATTCTTTCAGAAAGGGGAGCTTTTCCTTGGTTTGGTCATCTAACTTTCAAGCCTGTTGGGAACAGGTTTCGCCTTTCTCATCGGGCCTTGGCTTTAGGAGGTTCTTTGGAATGTTCTTGGTAGTGTTCTGGTTTATGATTGACAGCTTCATTCCAAACATTTCGAATCGCTGTTCTATACTAAGGAGGATTTCCGTAAGAGTGTCCACTTTTGACTCCAGGACCCTGAGCGGATAGTCCTTTCGCAGAAGTGATGCTTCAATGTGTCTTAAGGTGGGCAAAACGACTTATGAATAGAATGGTTTAGTTTCTGAAGGACCCTCCTAAGCTCCTCGGGGAAGTATTCTTGGAGGGTGACTGACTAATGCCCATTCTTTCTGGACATAGTCATCCAAGGAATCTATGTATTCTTCCAAGGCGGATTTCTTATGCTTTAGTTGAGCAGGTTCAACAGGAACGGATTTTCTACCCCTTCGTTTTCGCACCTGAGGCTTGGGAAGTGGAAGAACCTGAGGGGTTACAAGCCTTCTTCCACTGGATGCCGGGCATGGCGGCCAATCTCTTCAAAAGCTTTTTGGTATTTTTGGAGATGACTATTTCCCAGAGTTCTTTAGGTATTTCTTTTGGGATCCCCTTTGAAGTTTCTTCAACCTGCTCCTAAGGAAACTGCCCCCAGAATGGGTCTTCTCTTCTCCTGTTACCATCTGAATGGCATTGGTTTGTTGGGGGAGGGTCCACCAAAACTGACTTAGAGAGAGTGATGTTCCCTTCCTTAAACAGTTTTTCCACCCAATCCTTGAAGATGAAGCAATCTTCTAGTCTAATTAATATAATACTAAGTTCAGGTTGGTATGGCCCAATACCTTCATTCTCTTTCGTCTCTCGAAATGACATAGATAAATGAGAGTGGATCGAGGGAATGGAATCTAGACTATAGATTGCACGAGCCTATCAATTCAATCTATCCCTTTCTTCCGTCTTTATCCCTTGCCTAAACTTAAGGTGAGGTGACCGTTATATCTGTGATCAGGCCTTAGGACACGGATTCCTCTTTTCTTTGAATTCTCTTTCAATACCGAGCTCGCCTATCATTCTAATACCACTGAACAATCAGATTCTACCAAGGAAGAGAAAGATTTTGACAGAGAGGAAGCAGGATTTGAAGAAGACTTGGCAAGCGGGGGAATCGAATCAACCCGAACTTCTAATGGGCGTGCAAAAGTCACATGGTGAAAAACCGTTGTTTGCTGCTGACGGAAGAAGAGTTCTCTATGCAACTGCCACTTCTGAAGCTAGGGACTTTTTGGTCTGCCTATGGATTGTAAGCTTTCCAAAAGTGAGATGCCTACCCACTGGTGCTTTCACTCGTCACGGGACCCTCAAAAAGCTACTTGAAAGTAAAAGCCCGAAACCTTTTATTGGGCCTAAACATCTTTGCCTTCCTAACGGGTCATCGACGAATGCAACCGTTCACTCAAACCCCGTATTTACAGCCGTCGATTAGTTTCCCTGGACCTTACAGACTTTTTGCAATTCGTTCGTATGCCTGCCTACTGGTTGGTGCTTTCCGTCTTTCAGTTCGATTCTACGGAGTCCGTGAAAAAAAGAGAAGTTGAGGGCTACGCTTGATCAACCAACCCGAGCTTCTTTCCCGGCTGGTTGTCACTCTGCTTCTCCGCTGCCAGTGCCAGATCTTGTTCTTTCACCTGTGTCCATGGAATTCTTTCTACTGTTCACTGATTGATCGAAATCCGGAAGCCAAAAAATAGGAAGAGGTAAGGGGAAAGGGAAGCCAATTCTAAGTGCCGGTTTAGTTGAAGGATCCCGTGTACCATCAAGTGCAGATTGAGTGCCATATCCCATTTTCGTTTGTTGCCTATATCAAGATCGAGAGTAAGGGGACGGGGTTGATTCGGAACCCACTGATCCGCTGAAGAGCCAATTGTAGTTGATCCACCTGAGGCAGTAGTTAAGGCAGTTTCAGTCGATCCAGCCGCAACGGAAAGACCCACTAGGTAAGGGCTTCCTACGGGGAAAGGCTAGCGTAAAGCTAGGGCAAATCGAGGGCCTAGGCGTAAACGTGAAATAGGGGACGTGACCGGACTTTGATGGGTGCCTTCCTCTCGACGTCGCAGGACGCCCGCACGGGAAGAGGGGCAGGGGTAAGGTAAGATTCTTGGTCAGGATTGGACCTTACCATTCAGGCAAAGGGCGCGAAAGCAACAAAGCCAAGCCGGTCTTTTCTTTTACTTTCTTTCACTCGAGGAATCCTTACAAAAAACTACAGCTTTTGCCACTGTGGAGGATTTCCGTGGTGACTATGGAAAGGGCATTTACCACCCTACTTTTTTTTATTGACCAATACCAGGTTCTGAAAGAAAATAATAGGATTCATAAACTTGTTGTTGAAGTTCTTCAAGTTCTTTCGGACTCGTCTGGTAATGAGCTTTTTTAGGTAGACTTGAACCCGGTATCA